AGTTCTAATGATCTCGAGGTAACTCAAAAATACAAGCATTTGTGGGTTCAATGCGAAAATTGTTATGGATTAAATTATAAGAAATTTTTGAAATCAAAAATGAATATTTGTGAACAATGTGGATATCATTTGAAAATGAGTAGTTCGGATAGAATTGAACTTTTGATCGATCCGGGTACTTGGGATCCTATGGATGAAGACATGGTCTCTCTGGATCCCATTGAATTTCAGTCGGAGGAGGAGGCTTATAAAGATCGTATCGATTCTTATCAAAGAAAGACAGGATTACCCGAGGCTGTTCAAACAGGCATAGGCCAACTAAACGGCATTCCCGTAGCAATTGGGGTTATGGATTTTCAGTTTATGGGGGGTAGTATGGGATCCGTAGTCGGAGAGAAAATCACCCGTTTGATTGAACACGCTGCCAATCAAAAATTACCTCTTATTATAGTGTGTGCTTCTGGGGGGGCGCGCATGCAGGAAGGAAGTTTGAGCTTGATGCAAATGGCTAAAATCTCGTCTGCTTTATATGATTATCAATTCAATAAAAAATTATTTTATGTATCAATCCTTACATCTCCGACAACTGGTGGAGTGACAGCTAGTTTTGGTATGTTGGGGGATATCATTATTGCCGAACCCAATGCCTACATTGCATTTGCAGGTAAAAGAGTAATTGAACAAACATTGAATAAAACAATACCCGAAGGTTCACAAGCAGCTGAATACTTATTCCAGAAGGGTTTATTCGACCTAATTGTACCACGTAATCTTTTAAAAAGCGTTCTGAGTGAGTTATTTAAGCTCCACGCTTTTTTTCCTTTGAATCAAAAGTCAAACAAAATCAAGTAGAGCACTAAGTTCAATTATTTTTTTTTGTGTTTGTAGCAAAAAGTAGTTAGTTTATCGGAATCAAAGTAAATAAGATAATAATGGCCTTTTCTTTGGTGATCGAAGATCGAATTGTAGAAAGAATCAAAACGAAAGTTGAGGATAGCTCTTTTTTTGACCTATATTTATATTCCTGATTACGAATTGAGAAGCCTTTATCACCAAGAGTGAGTTCTTCCTTTCGTGAAATTCGGAAAATAAAACGAATTTTTTCTTGTCTTAGGTATATAATTGGAAATTAAAATATAGATAATAGAGTTTTGTATCTTTCTCTATCTCCCGAAAAACCATTTTAGCTAAAAATTCATGTTGGGTCGGATTCGAACGAATCTTTCGATAATCGGTAAAAAACTCTTTATCTATTTTTAGAAAATTCGAAGATAAGAACAAAAGACAAAGAAATAAAGAAAAATAATAAAGTTTATTATCATACATATCTTTCTCATGTAGGAGATGAATAAGTCCATTTATTTAGTTCTACAGTTCTACATTCTTTGCACTTATTCTTATTATACGTACTCAGTTAGATTTAGATATATAGATACTTAGATCTATACTAAGAATTTCAAATTCTATTAATCTATTAATAATAAATATTATCTAATTAGAATTCAAATTCTTAATTTAATTATAATTATTACAAGATATCTTTATTTATATAATAATAATAACAGATACAAATAGTAAATCGAGGTACCCCTTCTATGACAAATTTGAACCTTCCATCTATTTTTGTGCCGTTAGTAGGCCTAGTCTTTCCGGCAATTGCAATGGCTTCTTTATTTCTTCATGTTCAAAAAAACAAGATTGTTTAGATCCGCCGGGACCCAATCTCGTCCATTTTTTTTTTGAAAACGTGGACTTGTATCATAACACGGATATCTATTTATTGGAATATAGTATAACATGTGATTTCCGCCGAACATAAAGGAAAAAACTCTTATGCCCGCAGAAACATGATATATGGATATATCAATTCTAGCAATTTTCAAATGGATCAGGATCTCTGGATGGCTGAAATGTAGTCGGTGAATCTATATGTATATCAATATGTATAGTGGAATCGTATTAAATAAAGAGTATGTTATTATTTTAGATTTAACCAATTTGATGAATTACTCCTAAAGGTTGACATCAAACTAGTGCTAGTTCACCTCAAACTAGTGCTAGTTGATGAGAGTTACTTCGGAAACAAAAAAGTAAAGTCAAATTTCTCTGGGGTATTATCTCAATTCCAATAAAATGCAATCGAGTAAAGTATGACTTGGCGATCAGACGATATATGGATAGAACCTATAACGGGGTCTCGAAAAATAAGTAATTTCTGCTGGGCCCTTATCCTTTTTTTAGGTTCATTAGGCTTCTTATTAGTTGGAACTTCCAGTTATCTTGGTAGAAATTTGCTATCTTTTTTTCCGCCTCAGCAAATCATTTTTTTTCCACAAGGAATCGTGATGTCTTTCTACGGAATTGCGGGTCTCTTTATCAGCTCTTATTTGTGGTGCACAATTTCCTGGAATGTAGGTAGTGGTTATGATCGATTCGATAGAAAGGAAGGAGTAGTCTGTATTTTTCGTTGGGGATTTCCGGGAAAAAATCGTCGCATATTCCTCCGATTCCTTATAAAAGATATTCAGTCCGTTAGAATAGAAGTTAAAGAGGGTATTTATGCTCGTCGTGTTCTTTATATGGACATCCGAGGCCAGGGGTCCATTCCTTTGACCCGTACTGATGAGAATTTGACTCCACGAGAAATTGAACAAAAGGCTGCTGAATTAGCCTATTTCTTGCGTGTACCAATTGAATTGAGAAATTGAGAATCAGAACGTTCATTCAATTAAAGAAAACGTATATGAAAGAACCATAAAACGAAACTCTTTTTATGGTCTTTATGCGCACGCAATTCAATAACAAATAACAAATCGAAATAATAGAGTCATCTCAGATGGCAAACCATTTCGAAAGCAATAATTTTTTTTAGTTCAATATTTGTTGGAATTGACACTTTAGATCTAGATAGATCATATCTTGTAAATTTGAAATTCTTTCTTTTGTATTCTTTAATGACCAACAATTGGATTTCTTAATTAAATAATGAGAACTAGCCAATTTATCCTTTGCCAGTCATTTTTTTTTGATCATCCTAATATCTTTCCCTCAATTATTCTATTCCTGACTATGGGTAATCAGTGAAATTTTTTCGAAATATTGGATATTTTGATAGCAAAGGAATTCTTTCGTCTCAAAATCTGAATAATATTCATTACTTAAAGTGGTTCTTTCGATCATTCATCGAAAGGAGACACTTGATTTTGAATTTGACCAATTGAGATATCAGGAAACAATATTCTGAATTTCTTCATTCGAAGTGAATTCTTAGCCTATTTCTTTCTGTATTCTTTCTAGATTCAAAGACTAACCACAAAATCACAACGAAAATAGATTCATAAGTTCGATACCTTGTCTAAAACTCATGTGTGTAAGAAATATTCGATCGCATAGAGTGTACGAATGGGTTGATTAACAATTCACAGACGAAAAAATGGCAAAAAAGAAAGCATTCACTCCTCTTTTCTATCTTGCATCTATAGTATTTTTGCCCTGGTGGATTTCTTTCTCAGTTAATAAATGTCTGGAATCTTGGGTTACTAATTGGTGGAATACTGGGCAATCCGAAATTTTCTTGAATAATATTCAAGAAAAGAGTCTTCTAGAAAAATTCCTAGAATTAGAGGAACTCCTCTTCTTGGACGAAATGATCAAGGAATACTCGGAAACACATCTCGAAGAGTTTGGGATAGGAATCCATAAAGAAACGATCCAATTAATCAAGATACAAAATGAGAATCGTATCCATACGATTTTGCACTTCTCAACAAATACCATCTGTTTTATTATTCTAAGCGGGTATTCGATTTGGGGTAATGAAAAACTTGTTATTCTTAACTCTTGGGCTCAGGAATTTCTATATAACTTAAGTGACACAGTAAAAGCTTTTTCTATTCTTTTATTAACTGATTTATGTATCGGATTTCATTCACCCCAGGGTTGGGAATTAATTATGTGCTCTATCTCTAAAGATTTTGGATTTGTTCATAATGATCAAATTATAGCTGGTCTTGTTTCCACCTTTCCAGTCATTCTCGATACAATTTTTAAATATTGGATTTTCCGTTATTTAAATCGTCTGTCTCCGTCACTTGTAGTTATTTATCATTCAATGAATGACTGATAAAGGATCCATTGATATTAATCTAATCCAATTAGAATGCTTGGTACTTTGTAGTTGTACATAAGCAAAGTATTGAAAATCATATTTACTCTTTCTATTTCTAACCATCGGGAAGATTCATCCTAGATTATTCCAGCAAATAGCAGAATCGTGGCTAGGGAACTATACTAGCGACCTACCCAATTTATTGTAGAAATTTTCGCGATCAATGATTGGACCATGCAAACTAGAAATGCTTTTTCTTGGCTAAAGAAACAGATTACTCGATCTATTTCCGTATCGCTCATGATATATATCTTAACTCGGACGTCCATTTCAAGTGCATATCCCATTTTTGCACAGCAGAGTTATGAAAATCCACGAGAAGCGACTGGGCGTATTGTATGTGCCAATTGCCATTTAGCTAATAAGCCCGTGGAAATTGAGGTTCCACAAGCGGTACTTCCTGATACTGTATTTGAAGCAGTTGTTCGAATTCCTTATGATATGCAACTGAAACAGGTTCTTGCTAATGGTAAAAAAGGGGGGTTGAACGTGGGGGCTGTTCTTATTTTACCGGAGGGGTTTGAATTAGCTCCTCCCGATCGTATTTCTCCCGAGATGAAAGAAAAGATTGGCAATTTGTCTTTTCAGAGCTATCGCCCCAATAAAAAAAATATTCTTGTGGTAGGCCCTGTCCCTGGTAAAAAATATAGTGAAATAACCTTCCCTATTCTTTCCCCGGACCCTGCTACTAAGAGGGATGTTCACTTCTTAAAATATCCTATATACGTAGGCGGGAACAGGGGAAGGGGTCAGATTTATCCCGACGGCAACAAGAGTAACAATACAGTTTATAATGCTACAGCAGCAGGTATAGTAAGCAAAATCATACGAA